TATAGATTTCGATTATAGATTTCGATAATTTATAGATTTCAATAATTTTTTATAAGTTTTTAGTTTCGAATTAGAATAGTTGAGAATGCGAATATAATAAAATTAAAATATTTAAAGAATTTTTGTTATAAATAATTCTCACTTATAACATAATAATATAATTTATAATATTTAAAATAGAAAATATAGTCTTAATGAAATATTAATATTTCATTACTATTATATTTATATATTTATATTTAAAATTTTCTATTTTATCATTTTTATTTTATTCGTTTGTTTTCTCAATTGTATTCTTTTTCCATACTAATATTGACAATAGTGTATCAAATAAATATAATCCGATCGTGAATAAATTGATCAATTTACTCACGTGAAATAGGCTTTATTACTTCATCAAATGGTAGGTTCGTTGGATTTTCTGCGATACAACCAAGAAATTCTTTTTTGATTAAAAGGTAAGTAATTCAATTCTATATATATAATAATGTATTATATAGTAGATAAAGAGGTGGTATACCATTTTTTTTTTATTTTTTTTAGAAAATTTTTTTGTTTTAGCTGTTCATTTGTATGTTGAGAATCAACTTGCCTTCAACATTTTGAGTTTTTCTATTTTTTTTTTTAATGTCTGATATTTTATTAGACAATTAAATCTTTTAATTTTATTGTTTTTATTGCGATTGGATATATACACCCACGTTATTTTCTAAATTGTATTGGGGTTGCTAACTCAATGGTAGAGTACTCGGCTTTTAAGAGCGACTCTCTTTTTTACACATTTCTATGAAGCAATCGGTTCGTCAATACCATTGGTAGAGCTTGTAAAACCACGACTGATCCATAAAGGAATGAATGGAAAAAGTAGCATGTCGTATCGATGAAGAATTCTAAAAAGATTTCATTCTCTTATAGGATCCGGCCAAAATTTTTGTTTGTGAATTCTTGGCTCGGAACAAAAAATTAAGTTGGGTTTCATTAATAAAGGGATAGAGCTTGGTGGCTCCAATTATAATAGGGAAACAAAAAGCAACGAGCTTTCATTTATTTTTTATTTGAATGATTACCCCATCTAATTGTACGTTAAAAAGAGATTAGTGCTTGATATGGGAAAAGCTTTTCCGGTGAATGGATTATTTATTTTTGTTATGAGTCCTAACTATATAGCTATTTTCCATTATATTTTGGGGTAGCGATAAATGTGTAAAAGAAAGAGTATATTGATAAAGATATTTTTTCCAAAATCAAAAGAGCGATTAGGTTGAAAAAAATAAAGGATTCCTAACTAGCTTGTTATCCTAGAACAAAAATTAGGTGGAAAAGTGATTAGAGAGAGTCCGTGGATGAGTTTTACTTGTTTTGTAGGTATATATACATATACCTATAATTCCCTGTTTTGATCATATCGCACTATGTATCATTTGATAATCCAATGAATCTCTGATTCTTTGTTTGATAAAATATACTTTTTAATTTTAAATGGAGGAATCTCGAGCATATTTAGAACTCCATAGATCTCGACATCAGGACACCCTATACCCTCTTTTTTTCCGGGAATATATTTATGGACTAGCTTGTGGTCATGGGTCCATTTTTGTAGAAAATGTCGGTTATAACAATAAATTTAGTTTACTAATTGTAAAACGTTTAATTACTCGAATGTATCAACAGACTCATTTCATCATTTTTGCTAACGATTCTAACAAAAATCCTTTTAGGGGTTATAACAATCATTTTTATTCTCAAATAATATTAGAAGGTTTTGTTGTCGTCGTGGAGATTCTATTTTCCCTACAATTATTTATCTCTTCCTTAAGGGAATTCGAAATTGTAAAATCTTATAATAATTTGCGATCAATTCATTCCATTTTTCCCTTTTTCGAAGAGAAACTGATATATTTAAATCATGAGTCAGATATACGAATACCCTATCCTATCCATCTGGAAATCTTGGTTCAAATTCTTCGATATTGGATAAAAGATGTCTCTTTCTTTCATTTATTAAGGTTGTTTTTTTCTTATTATTATAATTGGAATAGTCTTTTTACTCCAAAAAAAAGGATTTCTACTTTTTTTTCAAAAAGTAATCCAAGATTTTTCTTGTTCTTATATAATTTATATGTATGGGAATATGAATCTATCTTTCTTTTTCTACGTAACAAATCCTCTCAGTTACGGTTAAAAAATTTTCGCGTTTTTTTTGAGCGAATTTTTTTCTATGAAAAAATAGAACATTTTGTAGAAGTATCTGTTAAGGATTGTTCATATACCTTATCATTCTTTAAGGATACTTTCATGCATTATGTTAGATATCAAGGAAAATCCATTTTGGTTTCAAAGAATACTCCTCTTTTGATAAATAAATGGAAATACTATTTTATCTATTTATGGCAATGTCATTTTGATATTTGGTCTCGACCAGGAACGATCTATATAAACCAATTATCCCAACATTCATTTCACTTTTTGGGCTATTTTTTAAGTATTCGGCCCAATCTTT